GTTAAGTTTGATCAACAGGATTAATAAAGTCCAAGTCTTTTTTTGTTGATCAGGCGACACCCAGATTCGAACTGGGGATAAAGGATTTGCAGTCCCCCGCCTTACCACTTGGCCATGTCGCCAAATTCCATTTAAATTCTTAATTCTTATATTCTATTCCTCTCCTTATTTTTCATTTTTATTTTAATTTTTTCCTTTCTTATTTTCTTTATTTTTGGATCTTGAATCCCATTGTACTTATCCTTTTCAAAAAAAGGCTTCCTCTTTTTATTAGATCTTTTTTATACTCTTTTCTTCGATTAATTGTATCTCAAAACATGCGTCGCTTAAAAACTTACCTTAACTCTTTCTTTATTACTCTTTAGTTACTCTTACTTACTTTTCTTACTTTGAATTAGCGAACAGCTATGAAATTTTTATATCCATTTGTATTTCCTTAATGGATGCAAAATTACGATAAATCATTATAAATTATAAGAAAATATATGTAAACCTCAGAACATAAATTTTTATTTTTATATTTTTTATATGTGGGATACCTAACCCGGGTCTATTTCTTATGCACATATCCCTAGGATCATCGTGCTTTAATTTTTAATTGAATATGAAAAGAAAATAGACATTAAGATAGGGTGTGATCTAGCCTATGTTGTACCAAGTTCAATTATGATAAAAGATGTGATATATGGATAGCTAGATAACTATATCGGCATGTACTTCCTAAAGATTACTCCTATGACTATTACGTACGCAATTCCATTCTATTTTCTAAATTCTACTACAAAAAAAGATTGGCGAATTCCTTTTTGAACATTTAATTGCGTGTGCTAAAAAAAGGGAAACTCTATGCTATTCCTGATTCTTCTATTTTTATCTCATTCATATAGAGCAGATTGAATCCTGAATTCATTTATTTTTTCTTTTTTTATACCCTATACTCTGATCGTAATATCATAATAGAAAGAATTAGGTAAAAATTGGATAAATTTTGATATCCGATAAAAGACTCTATGTGACAGAATTTTTTCCCAGGAATGCTTTATCAATTTCCATTTCTCTGTCTTGCTTCCATTCATAAGTATGATATATATGGATGGAGTTGGCTAAAATTTTATGTGATTCAGTAACAAGAATATCCTTTCCATCATTGCTAGATTGATAGGTATGGTTCGATAAATAGTGAGCCAAGCCAATAATAATGGGATTTTTTAAATAAAGAGGAAACTTCAGATTAAGATGCTCCAGAATGGAAATGAGGTAATGTCCACAATACCTGGATTTAGTCAGATACAATTTGAGGGATTTTGTAGGTTCATTAATCGGGGCTTGACGGAAGAATTTCAAAAGTTTCAAAAAATTGAAGATAGAGATCAAGAAATTGAATTTCAATTATTTGTGGAAACATATAAATTGGTAGAGCCCTTGATAAAAGAAAGAGATGCTGTGTATGAATCACTCACATATTCTTCTGAATTATATGTACCCGCGGTCTTAATTTGGAAAACCGGTAGAAATATGCAAGAACAAACCGTTTTTATTGGAAACATCCCTATAATGAATTCTTTTGGAACCTCTATAGTAAATGGAATATACCGAATTTTGATCAACCAAATATTGCAAAGTCCCGGTATTTACTACCGTTCAGAATTGGAACATAACGGAATTTCTGTCTATACTAGTACTATAATATCGGATTGGGGAGGGAGGTCGGAATTAGAAATTGATAGAAAAAAAAGGATATGGGCCCGTGTAAGTAGAAAACAAAAAATCTCTATTCTAGTTCTATCATCAGCTATGGGTTCGAATATAAGAGAAATTCTAGATAATGTTTGTTACCCTGAAATTTTCTTGTCTTTCCCGAATGATAAAGAGAAAAAAAAAATTGGGTCAAAAGAAAATGCTATTTTGGAGTTTTATCAACAATTTTCCTGTGTAGGGGGGGATCCGGTATTTTCTGAGTCCTTATGTAAGGAATTACAAAAGAAATTCTTTCAACAAAGATGTGAATTAGGAAAGATTGGTCGACGAAATATGAACCGGAGGCTGAATCTTGATATATCCCAAAACAATACATTTTTGTTACCGCGAGATCTATTGGCTGCTGTGGATCATTTGATTGGAATGAAATTGGGAATGGGTACACTTGACGATATGAATCACCTGAAAAATAAACGTATTCGTTCTGTAGCAGATCTATTAAAGGATCAATTTGGATTGGCTCTTGTTCGTTTAGAAAATGCGGTTCGAGGAACTCTATGTGGAGCAATTAGGCATAAATTGATACCAACTCCTCAAAATTTGGTAACTGCAACTTCATTAACAACTACTTATGAATCATTTTTTGGCCTACACCCTTTATCTCAAGTTTTGGATCGAACTAATCCGTTGACACAAATTGTTCATGGACGAAAATGGAGTTATTTGGGTCCTGGAGGATTGACGGGGCGAACTGCTAGTTTTCGGATACGAGATATTCACCCGAGTCACTATGGACGTATTTGTCCAATTGACACGTCCGAAGGAATCAATGTTGGACTTTTGGGATCATTAGCTATTCATGTGAAGGTTGGTTATTGGGGATCCATAGAGAGTCCATTTTATGAATTATCTGATAGATCAAAAAAAGAGGCACAGATGGTTTATTTATCACCAAATAGAGATGAATATTATAGGGTAGCAACAGGAAATTCTTTGGCCTTGAATTGGGGTATTCAAGAACAACAGATTGTTCCAGCTCGATATCGTCAAGAATTCCTGACTATTGCATGGGAAGAGATTCACCTTAGAAGCATTTTTCCCTTCCAATATTTTTCTATTGGAGCTTCCCTCATTCCTTTTATCGAGCATAATGATGCGAATCGAGCTTTAATGAGTTCTAATATGCAGCGCCAAGCAGTTCCTCTTTCTCGGTCCGAGAAGTGCATTGTTGGAACTGGGTTGGAAGGCCAAACGGCTCTAGATTCGGGGCTTTCAGTTATAGCCAAACGCAAGGGGAAAATCATTTATACTGATACTCACAAGATTGTTTTCTCAAGTAATGGGGATACTCTAAGCATTCCATTAGTTATGTATCAACGTTCCAACAAAAATACTTGTCTGCATCAAAAAACTCAGGTTCGGCGGGGTAAATACATTAAAAAGGGACAAATTTTAGCGGGCGGTGCGGCTACAGCTGGTGGGGAACTCGCTTTAGGGAAAAATGTATTAGCAGCTTATATGCCATGGGAAGGTTACAATTTTGAAGACGCAGTACTAATTAGCGAACGTCTGGTCTATGAAGATATTTATACTTCTTTTCACATCCGAAAATATGAAATTAAGACTCATGTAACAAGTCAAGGCCCTGAAAAAATAACTAAGGAGATCCCGCATTTAGAGGCTCATTTACTCCGACATTTAGACATAAATGGAATTGTGATCCTGGGATCTTGGATAGAAACAGGTGATATCTTAGTAGGTAAATTAACACCTCAGACAACGAATGAATCATCATATGTCCCGGAAGATAGATTATTACGAGCTATACTTGGCATTCAGGTATTCACTTCAAAAGAAACTTCTCTAAGACTACCTATAGGTGGAAGGGGTCGAGTTATTGATGTGAGATGGATCCATAGAAAGGGGGGCTCCAATTCTAATTCAGAAAGGATTCGTGTATATATTTCACAAAAACGTGAAATCAAAGTAGGTGATAAAGTAGCTGGAAGGCATGGGAATAAGGGTATAATTTCTAAGATTTTGTCTAGACAAGATATGCCATATTTGCAAAACGGAACGCCCGTTGATATAGTATTCAACCCATTAGGAGTCCCCTCACGAATGAATGTGGGACAGATATTTGAATGTTCACTCGGGTTAGCGGGGGATCTGCTAAAGAAACATTATAGAATAGTGCCCTTTGATGAGAGATATGAACAAGAGGCCTCAAGAAAACTAGTGTTTTCTGAATTATATGAAGCCAGTAAGCAAACAAAAAATCCATGGGTATTTGAACCCGAATATCCGGGAAAAAGCAGAATATTTGATGGAAGAACAGGAGATCTTTTTGAACAACCTGTTCTAATAGGAAAGTCCTATATCCTAAAATTAATTCATCAAGTTGATGATAAAATCCATGGACGTTACAGTGGACATTACGCACTTGTTACACAACAACCCCTTAGAGGTAGGGCAAAACAAGGGGGGCAAAGAGTTGGAGAAATGGAAGTTTGGGCTCTAGAGGGATTTGGTGTTGCTCATATTTTACAAGAGATGCTTACTTATAAATCTGATCATATTAGAGCTCGTCAAGAAGTACTTGGTGCTACGATTATTGGAGCAACAGTACCTAACCCAGAGGGTGCTCCAGAATCTTTTCGATTGCTCGTTCGAGAACTACGATCTTTGGCTCTGGAACTGAATCATTTCCTTGTATCTGAAAAGAACTTCCAGATTAATAGGAAGGAAGCTTGATCTCAATGAATCAGAATTTGTATTCTATGATCGACCAGTATAAACATCAACAACTTCGAATTGGACCAGTTTCTCCTCAACAAATAAGGGCTTGGGCAAAAAGAATTCTACCCAATGGAGAGATAGTTGGAGAGGTGACAAAACCCTATACTTTTCATTATAAAACCAATAAACCGGAGAAAGATGGATTGTTTTGTGAAAGAATTTCTGGACCCATAAAAAGTGGGATTTGTGCTTGTGGAAATTACCGAGTGATTGGGGCTGAAAAAGAAGACCCGAAATCTTGTGAAGAATGCGGGGTGGAATTTGTTGATTCTCGGATACGAAGGTACAAAATGGGATACATCAAACTGGCATGTCCAGTGACTCATGTATGGTATTTGAAACGTCTTCCTAGTTATATTGCGAATCTTTTAGACAAGCCTCTAAGGGAATTAGAGGGCCTAGTATATTGCGATGTGTGATTTGATCAAAATTTGCATTTGACAGATTTGGACTGAGAAACTGTCATTCCATTCAATCTGATTGGGATGCCCCCAGCTCTGACA